GTGCTGACGAATAACCAACCCGCAATGAATAGGGACGGTATAGTAATGCTATGAATGACCCAGTATCGAATACTGGTAATAATATCAGCAAATGAACGTTCTCCCGTGCTTCCAGACATGCTGAGCTCCACATATTCTTGTACAGTCAAATAGGATCGATTCCGTTAAAGATGGGATCAGTAAATGGAAACCTACTAACCTTTCATCTTTGTGAGATCGTCAATAGTGCGCCGAAGGCGTCTTTAGAGTATACCGAATCAGTATAGCTACCCTTCTTCTGACACAGCAACGCAATTTCAATCAGTCTCTAAGGGAAGTGGTACATAATTGATTTCTTCTTTTCTTGTTCCTTATCTATGCGGAACCACGTGTCATTCAATCGAAAATTCCTGTAGTTGTAGTTATAAGGTGCTTTTCATTACTAGCTTTGGACTAGAAACGGAAGATCTGCTAAAGTGCGAGTCCGACGAGTTCGGTTCTACTAATTCAGGAAAGAGATTCTCGTATTCCCATAATTTGATTCGATGCGAAATTTGGAAGTACCCTTCTCTTGGTTCTAGAGTAAAAAGGGTTTTTTGTGCGAATCCTTTCATTTGAAGGAATTGATTCGTAATACAATAACAGTAATAGTATAGGATACCCTGAATGAAAACAAACAATAGAATAGTTGTACCAATCCACATTCCGGATGCAACCATTGCTTCATTAGGGCTAAGGGTTCCTTCTTGAACGGTGGGACCTCAAAATATGGAAAGAAAAAATGTCGAACCTAAAAAGAAAAGATAATAGAATTACTAGGCTTCTAGTTGTCAAAAAAGAACATAGAAAAGCAAAGATTTTCTTTCTTTGAGCGCCCGTGTGATATGATACTTTTTTTATCATTCAAGATATTATGTGTGATTAAAGAACCTACTACTTACTTGAATCAGGCAATAAGGTGTTATAAGGTCGTTCGTTCCAAAAGAGAAACTAGATTTGATACAGTTGAAAAAGAAATGATCAAAATCGAAACGATTTGCGAATTTTATTCCACAATAATTCAAAGTACGTTTCATTTGTGAATGTGAATGAAATTCCGCGACAAAGTTCTTATTCCTAGTCCTTTACTCAGAAGTTTCTGAATGAATCTGTTGATTTGCAATCGGGGAATCGGTAGATGTCACAGATGATCGATCCATCTTTTTTTATCCCGCCCTATCTTTGTTAGGCCCCCCAGAATCACTGATGAATCAAACTGAAATTGGAACAGATTTTGTCAATTGGTATTTTTTCGTATCCTCCTATCTTTCAAAAGCGGAAACTTAGGTAAGTGTTTTAGAACCATATGTATAAAAAGAACGTATCTCCTTTAGCTCCTTCATGCCTACTATAACTAGTTATTTCGGCTTTCTATTGGTGGCGTCAACTATAACCCCGGCTCTATTTATTGGTCTGAGCAAGATACGACTTATTTGAAATGAATTGAATGAACAATTTTGTTATAAATAAAAAAAGAAATGTTTCCACGGATTTTAGAGTGCCTTTCCGCAGTACTTGTCAATTCTTGCTTGATGAGATTCGTGGTCAATTCGGATGAATATTTAAGGATAGATATTCCCTCTCTATTTTTCCCTTTTCAAATAAATCGAAATGATTGAAGTTTTACTATTTGGAATCGTGTTAGGTCTAATTCCGATTACTTTGGCTGGATTATTCGTAACTGCATATTTACAATACAGACGCAGCGATCAATTGGACCTTTGATTAAGTAACATTAACATCTCGTTTTTTGATTGACCTCCTGCGGACTCAAAAAAGGAGTAGTCGAATTCGGCCTAAGAAGAACGGAATCGCGCTCTGTAGGATTTGAACCCACGACATCGGGTTTTGGAGACCCACGTTCTACCGAACTGAACTAAGAGCGCTTTCTTATCACCATCGATAAGACCGCAAAGAAAAGGATTTTTTTGTACCTCCTTTGTACCTCCCCAGACCGTATTATTCTATTATATATACATATAGTATCATAAACGGAAAGACTCTCCAAATTCAATAAATTCAATCGATCTCAACGGACCTCTCGTTACTGCCCATAGGAGAAAGAATAGCTAGGGATGACAGGATTTGAACCCGTGACATTTTGTACCCAAAACAAACGCGCTACCAAGCTGCGCTACATCCCTTTCAATTGGTATATAGTGTCATTGTATAGAATCTCTGTCTTGTTTTCCACATCATTATTTCCTCATTGAGAGACAATCTATCTTGTCATTTCTTCTTTTTGGTCTCATAGACCACCTTTTTGGTCTCATAGACCACGTGGAACCTATCAAATTTTATAAATAGAAAGAATTATATGTATATTAATACTAAAATAAAAGAATTATATTCTATAGATAGATAGGAAAGATAGATATGAAACCTCACGTATAAGAATACTTATCAGTAACACAATACTCAAGAAGAGTGGGACGCCCCTTTTTCGTTTTAAGGAAAGGGAAATTGTAGTGTTATTGCCATTGATTAGGGCGTGGTATATTTCAGTTTTTGTTAGAGATTCCGCGTACAACTAAAATACAAGAGATCCTTAACGACCTATGCATCTGATCATATATGTATTCCAATAAAGAAGAATAATTTTCAATGCGCGATCTAAAAACATATCTCTCCGCGGCCCCTGTGCTAAGTACTTTATGGTTCGGGTCTTTAGCAGGTCTATTGATAGAGATCAATCGTTTCTTCCCGGATGCGTTGACATTCCCCTTTTTTCATTCTAGTTATTGACATGGGAAGGGATGAAGAAGATTAGCGATACAATAAATTCTTTGGGACTAATCCCTCTTCCTTTCTCTCTTTCTTTGTTTTCTTTTTTTTGAGGATAAAGAAAGGAGGACAGAAAAAGAATCAAAGTGGATCCAACCTCGGCGAAACTCGCGATTAGGCTCGAATTCATAGAGGGAGTACGAAAATAGAAATAATGGGTCTAGTGTACCAAAATCATACAAGATACTTAACTGAAATACTCTATTGGGATTCGAAAATAATTGAGAGTTAAAAATCATTGTATTACTTCTTAATATTACGCTATTGATTGCAACGAAGTCGTTCCTAATCGGATTTCGGGTTAGCCACTTCTATTTTTTTCCTTTTTTTCTTCGTTTCGCATTGAAAATAGAAGAGTTGAGTGAATCCAAAATGCAAAGGAGGTTCATGGCCAAGGATAAAGATGTCAGAGTCAGAGTTATTTTGGAATGTACTAGTTGTGTGCGAAACAGTGGTACTAAGGAATCGCCGGGCATTTCCAGATATATTACTCAAAAGAATCGACACAAGACACCTAATCGATTGGAATTGAGAAAATTCTGCCCCTATTGTTACAAGCATACAATTCATGGGGAAATAAAGAAATAGATCGAACAGAACTGCCAGCTTTCCCAGTAACAAGAACAAATTACATAATATATATATAAACAAATCAAATCCTATTTCGGTCGTATCCCAAATTCGAATTCAGAAATAGGATTTTAGAGATAAGGACTAAATACCATGGATAAATCCAAGCGACCCTTTCTGAAATCCAAGAAACCCTTTCTGAAATCTAAGCGACCCTTGCTGAAATCCCAGAAACCCTTTCGAAAATCCAAGCAATCTTTTCGTAGGCGTTTGCCCCCAATTGGATCGGGGGATCGAATTGATTATAGAAACTTGAGTTTAATTAGTCGATTTATTAGTGACGACGGAAAAATATTATCTCGACGAGTGAATCGATTGACCTTGAAACAACAACGATTAATTACGCTTGCTATAAAACAAGCTCGCATTTTAGCTTTGTTACCTTTTCTTTATACTAATAAAAAAGAGAAACCATTTGAAAGAACAAGACCCAAGTCAACCCCTAGGGCGAAAAATCAAAAAAAAGGTCCTAGAACCAGAAAAAAAACAGGCCTACAGCCACAATGGAATAAAAGGAATCAAAATTCCAATCTTTCACCCAACTAGGGGAGGGTCGATGTTTTGTTCGAAAAATGAGAGGACCCAAGGATTGTCACGTCGGAAGAAACCAAAAAGAATCCGAATCGGGGAAGAAAAAGCAGAAATATTGCATTTTTTTTAGTGAATCGTGCTCGTTCATTTTGACTACCTTATCCTATTCATTTATACTCCACCTTCCCGGAGTTCATTCTCCGGGGAACTTCTTTTTCATCCCTCGCTGCAAAAAAATCTTGCAAAAGTCATGAGCTCATTGGAAATTATGGAATTGGAAATCATGGAAAGACAATTTCGATTTGCTATAGCGATTTGCGCTAGTATTTTTCGATTAAGAAGCGAGTGCTTCTTGTAGAGATTGCGTATAAATACACTATAACCATAGAATACCTTGATCTCACGAATTACTGCATTTATACGAGTGATCCACAAACGGCGAAAATCTCTCTTTTTCCTGCTTCTATCCCGATGAGCAGAACCCAAAGCTCTCGTTGTCTGTTGATTCATAGGTCGACTAAGTCTGGCATGGGCCCCTCGAAAAGTTGATGCAGATAGACGCATTTTTGTTCTACGTCTCCGAGCTATATATCCTCGTTTAATTCTGGTCATTGAATCCACTGAAACTTTGATGAATAACTAATTGCTTTCTTTTCTTTCAGTCATTCTTTTTTTCTCCCCTCCCGGTCTATCTATATAATAACAAAACGGATTCTTCCGATGTATAAAAAAAAATTCCAATGGCTTTTGCTACGATGACCTTCCCAACCACGATTTTTTCCAGGCATTCCACCTCGAAATAAAAAATTAGATTGATCAAAAAACTAGTCAAAGTTAATTTAAGTAAGAAATATAAATGAATAAAAAATAGTGGGTTCCATCGTTTCTATGGTGACTTTGTAAACGGTGAGGTCCTTTCTATACACCGGAGCCCCTTCCTTATTTAGTAACTTGTATAGTTCACACTTTTTGGCTCTACCCATGAATTATCCAGTAATAGGTCTTTTCACAATAAGATCTACCTATACAGTAACGGCATTTAATTATGAAGGTTGGTTAGGTAGCTGACCCTGTGAGTCCGTTTTTGCAAGAGTAAGAGCAGTATTGTTATGCTTCTGAAATAAGATTTCCCCCGCTTAATGGATAACCATTTGCTACCAATGGGGAATTGCTTCTCATCTTCACTTGAGGTGATCGGATTTATACCAATGGAAACCATAAATTTCATACACAACAATAAAGGTCTTTTTTTTTAGACAGTGACTGGAGTTCTTCCACTCTATCTTATTCATTGGTTTTATCCTATTCATTGGTACGGATCTTTGATACTGTAAAAATTGTCTCCTTTCTTTTGGTTCAGTTCATGATCTGAACGAGTCGCACATACACCCTAGTACATGTTCCTCGACGCTGAGGACATCCCCGAAGAGCGCGGGCTTTTTTGACAGTTCTGATTGGCTGTCTTGGGTTTCTAATAAGTTGTTTAATAGTTGGCATGCTAAATTATATACAGAATGGGCTGGTTTAGATCGATCCTAACCATATGATTCTAATTGGAGACTTGATTGGAGACTTGACCCATTTTACCTCAGCAAAAATAGGGAAACTCACAAATTAGATTATAGTTCATTTGCCCCTGGTTCCATTTTTGTCTTTCAAAATCAACAATTGGTGGCATGGACTCTTCGCCCAGTGATAGTTCCTCCCTAGATCAACCCCTCAATTCTATGAAGTGGGGCTTTTTTTGTGGGGGAACACTTGAAAATCCCTGTGCATCTGGCTGGATGTGTTTCATTTTTAGACAGTTAACTATATACGATATGCCTAAAATCCCCAAAAATCAACAATTGGTGTCATGGACTCTTCGCCCAGTGGTAGTTCCTCCCTAGATCAACCCCTTAATTCTATGAAGTAGGGCTTTTGGGGGGAGGAACACTTGAAAATCCCTGGGCGGAGGTCCCAACGAACTAGATAGAACTGACTTTGGGGTTGTTCGGTTCTAACCGTGCCGTTTATACCCATCCCTTAGGATGCCTTCGCACGATTTAGCGAAGTACAAGGGGGAAGGTAAGGGATGGGTTAGAGGACCCTAAAAGAGGGGGCAACCCTTCCCCGTGGCCCAATAAATAGTGTCGTGTATGCCTCGCCCAGGGATAGCTCCTCCCTATCATTGAATCCAAAAAAAACCTATCTGGCTTTCGCTCCATAGGTTTGTTTGGCTATAGCTTTCTAGATTTGTTTATGTTTAGGTTTAGTGGATCTATACTATAGTGGATCTAGTGGATCTCTATCTCTATCTCTATCTATATCTATAAGTGTGTTTTGCTTTTTTTCTATTAATAGATCAGCTAGCTCTTTTGGCTTTACTATCTCTAGAGGTTCGTTGCCAGTATTGTCGGGGTTGGATAGACAGTGCTTCATCTCCTCCGTAAATCCTATAAAATCAATAAGCCCATAACGTTGGGCCTCATCTGGTGTCATTAAGGAATCCCGATGCAGGTCCCTAAGTATAACATGTCGGGGTTGGTTTGTTCTTTGGCAATAACCACCTAGGATTCGCCTGTGGGCTTCTAGTAGTTCACTCCCATCTTCGTACAAATCTCCTAGGTCGGAATTCATATAATCACTCCAAGGTTGGTGTAGTAATACCTGAATGATAATGATATAACATCTCCTCTATTTCGCACGATTTGGCGAAGTAAAGAGGTAGGGTAACGGATGGGTTCGAAGAACAAAAAGAGAGAGTTGAACAACCGTACAAGCATCGTTTCCGCATTGCATACGGCTCTACTATGGAATTCGGTTTTTTTCATTTCACTTCTTTTTTTCATTTCACTTCTGCTGAATAAAGAAAGATAAAAATAGGATTTCTAAGACCCTAGGACCGTTCAATGATCCAGTTACCACCCTTCCCTTCGAGAGAATTTTAAAATATTAATAATTAATACTAGGATAGTACTATGATGGCTCCGGTGCTTTATCTATTTTTCTCGTTTGCGATTCGGCAATCCCAAAGTGTATTTTTTATTTGATCAACTAAGGAAAAATGATCGTATTTTTTTCATTTTCAAAATCTCTCATACACTAAATAGTGGAAAGGGACTTAGGGTATGAAAACAAAAAAGTTTGTGACGCGGAAATGGATCCCTGATAGATAAGATCCAATCTGAAATGCTTTTTGTTTCATACCACTCTCTCGATACAGAATCTCATCGTATGAAAAAACAATAATTGCGCCTCTCAAACTCGAAGTGCCATGCTATTATTATTTATTATTTGATTCATATTCCATATAGTGAAGGCATAGTCTTCTTTTTTCTCTCAAATAAGAAATCAAAATGCATTGGCACGACCCGAAGCGTTAGGCAATGCTGCACGTTGACCCATTTCTCCTGCGATCGCGACGAAAGATCCCATTGAATAGGCCATCCCCATGATTTGTGTATAGACCTTGGGTGGCACCCATTGTATCAGATCAAAGAGAGTGATTCCGCAGTATACCAATCCACCGCTACAGTTTATAAACAGAAGCTGAGTCTTGTGCTTCTTCTGTATACTGAGATATATCATGAGACTCGAAACGTGATTCGTGATCTCTTGGTCAAGCCTTTGGCCTAAAAAAAGGCATCTGTCTCGATGAAGTCGGTTGATTAGGAAAAAATGGAATTCCTTAGGAATCATACACGCATGGTTTTAGTGCATAGAATTCAACAAATTGCAATGTGTAAATTCCAGCCCTTTTCATTGTTTCATAGAAGGCTTTTTCAAACTCCTAACGAGCGTACTTTTTTCTTCTATTTTTCAAGAAAGATAAGTTTTAGCGCACTCCCCCCCCCCCCAAAAAAAAGAATTCATGAAACTTGAAACTTGTCGAATTTACTTTGCATTGAGGTTTTGTTTTATTTCATCGAACTCCAAATTCGATTTTCAATTATGGTGTCATTTTCTTGTTACTGAATGGGCTTCTTCTATTCTTTTAGGTTTAGGATCTACTCCGGGTACAGATCGACCTACCCCACCTCGATTGGGATAGAGATCTAAGATCAATATATTTGGAGGTTTTCTCTAATCAATAGGAATCTTTTATGTTATGATACAAAAGGGAATTTTACATATTCCTATTTGACCAATTGGGTTTTTTATGAGCAGAGCCTAGATCCTTCATTTTAGTGGTCTAAATAAGCCAACCATAAATTATTCCATTCTAATTAAAAATAGAATTGACAATAGAAATGTTAATCTCCCAATTGAAATTATTGGCTTTGAGTTCAAACTTTCAATTCTTGATCAGTCACTCAACCTTTTTGTTGAGGGGGAAAGAGAGAATATCTTGATCGGGGAAGAGCATGGGGAAATCCCATAGGACCCATTATGGATGCCAAGTCACACTAGAGGTCCACCCATGTTGTCGGATTTTTTTTTTCTTCTTTGTCTTCTTCTTTGGGTTGAGACAGTAAAAAAACGACTTTTGGAACACCAATGGGCATTATCAAAAAGTTTGATAACTTGTCTCTTCACGTTTATGTGAAAGCGTAATCAAAACGCCTTTTCTTGTTGTCAGATTATTGCCTCGGATTTTTCTTTTTTCCATAGATTGAAAAGTTCATAGAATAAAACCAAGCATTGGCCCGTAGAAAATAGAACCAAACCAATGCTGCATTGCGGATTGATACTTATCGGGTATAGAATAGATCTGTTTCTATTTGTTCCTACAAACAGAATGGGTCGGTTATTCCCAAGGGAATGGAATCAATATTGAATTGACCCCTGCTCCGAGATAATCCATTGAAAGGGGGAAGTCCCTAGCTCCCAATGCGAGAAAGTTACATAGTGTCTATTTTTCTTTGAGAAAGAGGTCTTTCCATGGGTTTGCCTTGGTATCGTGTTCATACTGTCGTATTGAATGATCCCGGTCGCTTGCTTTCTGTCCATATAATGCATACTGCGCTAGTTTCGGGTTGGGCCGGGTCGATGGCCTTATACGAATTAGCAGTTTTTGATCCCTCTGATCCCGTTCTTGATCCGATGTGGAGACAGGGTATGTTCGTTATCCCATTCATGACTCGTTTAGGAATAACCAATTCGTGGGGGGGTTGGAGTATCGCAGGAGGCACTATAACGAATCCGGGTATTTGGAGTTACGAAGGTGTGGCCGGGGCACATATTGTATTTTCTGGCTTGTGCTTCTTGGCAGCTATTTGGCATTGGGTGTATTGGGATCTAGAAATATTCTGTGATGAGCGTACAGGAAAACCGTCTTTGGATTTGCCCAAGATTTTTGGAATTCATTTATTTCTCTCAGGACTAGCTTGCTTTGGGTTTGGCGCATTTCATGTAACAGGTTTGTATGGTCCTGGAATATGGGTGTCCGATCCGTATGGACTCACGGGAAAAGTCCAATCTATAAATCCTGCGTGGGGTGTCGACGGTTTTGATCCTTTTATTCCAGGAGGAATAGCCTCTCATCATATTGCAGCAGGGACATTGGGTATATTGGCGGGCTTATTCCATCTAAGTGTCCGTCCGCCCCAACGTTTATACAAAGGATTACGTATGGGTAATATTGAAACTGTACTTTCCAGTAGTATCGCTGCTGTCTTTTTTGCAGCTTTTGTTGTTGCTGGAACTATGTGGTATGGTTCCGCAACGACCCCGATCGAATTATTTGGTCCCACCCGGTATCAATGGGATCAAGGATACTTCCAGCAAGAAATATATCGAAGAGTTGGCGCCAACCTAGCCGAAAATCAGAGTTTCTCAGAAGCTTGGTCTAAAATTCCAGAAAAATTAGCTTTTTATGATTACATCGGAAATAATCCAGCTAAAGGGGGATTATTCAGAGCGGGCTCAATGGACAATGGGGATGGAATAGCGGTTGGATGGTTAGGACATCCTATCTTTAGAGAGAAAGAAGGCCGCGAGCTTTTTGTACGCCGTATGCCTACCTTTTTTGAAACATTTCCAGTCGTTTTGGTAGACGGAGACGGAATTGTGAGAGCCGACGTTCCTTTTCGAAGGGCAGAGTCGAAGTATAGTGTTGAACAAGTCGGCGTAACTGTTGAGTTCTTTGGTGGTGAACTCAATGGAGTCAGTTATAGCGATCCTGCTACTGTGAAAAAATACGCTAGACGCGCTCAATTGGGTGAAATTTTTGAATTAGATCGTGCTACTTTGAAATCGGATGGTGTTTTTCGTAGTAGCCCCAGGGGTTGGTTTACTTTTGGCCATGCTTCATTTGCTTTGCTTTTCTTTTTCGGGCACATTTGGCACGGTGCGAGAACTTTGTTCAGAGATGTTTTTGCCGGCATTGACCCAGATTTGGATGCTCAAGTGGAATTTGGAGCATTCCAAAAACTTGGAGATCCAACTACAAGGAGACAGGTAGTCTGAGCTTTGGTTTTTTCTCCTTTATTTGATTTTTTGGAGTTAACACAGGGTAGCAGAGAGACCGTGATTTTTGGATCACCTTTGACTCTTGCCCTTTCTTTATCTGGGAAATGATCCCCCCAAATGAACAGATGTGGAAGCTATAATTGTAAACCACGATCGAATCTATGGAAGCATTGGTTTATACATTCCTCTTAGTCTCTACTCTAGGGATTGTTTTTTTCGCTATCTTTTTTCGGGAACCACCGAGAGTTCCAATTAAAAATAAAAAGGTGAAATGATTGTGCGTTATCTCAATTGAGATAATGAGACTCCTCAATTAGGGGAGTCTCATTACTTCAACTAGTCTCCGTGTTCCTCGAATGGGTCTCTTAGTTGTTGAGAGGGTTGCCCAAAGGCGGTATATAAGGCGTACCCGGTAAAACTTACAAGTGAGCCAGAAAGAAAGATGGTAACTAGGGTTGCTGTTTCCATTATTAGAGAATTTCAAGACTACAATGGATCTATGATATTGATTTACAACGGAAGGGTATACAAAGTCAACAGATCTCAACAAAAAAGTATTTATGGTGACACAAACCGTTGAGGGTATTTCTAGATCTGGTCCAAGACGAACAACAGTAGGGGCTTTATTGAAACCGTTGAATTCGGAATATGGGAAAGTGGCTCCTGGATGGGGAACCACTCCTTTGATGGGTGTTGCAATGGCTTTATTTGCAGTCTTTCTATCTATTCTCTTGGAGATTTATAATTCTTCTGTTTTACTGGACGGAATTTCAATGAATTAGATCCATAGCATAAGAATCAAGAAGTCTTACCTTTTCAAGCCAAAATAACTCAGGCCCCTTTTTTTTAGGGGCCTCAAGTCTCAAATCTGTAATCCTACACAATAATCAAGGAAACAACCCTCATCTATTCTGTATACATTTTGGAAATATATAGAGGGACACTTTGTGCTACAGAGAATACTAGAATACTAGAAGGCGGTTCAACGCGCGAAGCTCTCTTTGCTTGTTTTCTTATCGGATAGCTTCGAGGTGAGACAACGCCGTCTCCCGACTCGTATCGAGATCCAAACGAAGTCTCCGCACCTCCTGGCGAAGGGAATTTAGTGACTGCCCCTCTTGCAAAGAGGAATCTTCTGTGTTGGATTTTTCCTCCATAGAAGAATCCTCTATTTGGTGTGCCTCATACTCAGAGGACGAATCCCTTTGAACCGTAGGTCGGTAAAGACCTGGTGGGGAAGTAGGATTTAGTACCACTATAAGTGAGGGTTCCTCCTATAAAAGCAGTCAGTCAGTTGAGCTGCTTTCAGAAGGCTTGTTAGAGAGCTGATGCAGTTTCCCTTAGGGAAGCTCATTTTTTTCTTTGAGTTGAAAGCGTAGGAAAGTCTATTAAGAGCTTATTAAAAAGTTCTTTTTTCAGAATATTCTCTATTAATATTCCATTTTATTATGAATTTGGTTATGAATATTATATTATTTATATATTCTGGTAGGGCAGTTCGACCGTGGAATTCCTTTGTTTCGGTATTTCCGGAATATGAGTGTGTGACTTGTGAAAATTGATCCTATAGTACAGAGAATGGTCTGTCATCTCGAGAGAGATGGTTCAACCTCGTCTGATATTCATTAGAATATCTGGAGCACGGAATCCCTGGAATAGATCAAGAAACATTAGCACTATGATTCTCATACTTCACTATTCAGACCGCGCGACCGCACTAAAAAAAAATGCAATTATAGTTATAGTTACTCAGAGATCAAAGGTTTTTCTTTCTTCAAATGCTTATGGTTATTGTAACCAAAGCACCAATTTTCTCTGGATTTTTAGTCATTACATCGATTCTAAGTGATGATTAAATGGTTCTTACTCAAGGAACCTTTGAGCTTAGCTTGGGGCTTTATTGACTCATCGTGGTTCTAGTATGAATCTGAGGTTTCAATCTATTCTCTAGGGTCTCAACAAGATAATTCCTATCAAAAATAAAAAAAGACAATCTACACTACAAATAAAAAACAAATAAAAAGAAAGAAAATAGGGAAAGAGAAGATTCAAGAGGCCTGTAACGATCAACATAAATACAAATAAATGAGCCAGCTTGATATTTTGGCATTATCACCAGAACAAAGAAGCGCTTCGGGGTTTTT